ATGTCCAATTTAGAGTTGTCAATTATATCCTTTATGGAAATGGCAAGTCAATTCGAGGAATTTATCACACAAGTATTCAATTAGTTCGGACTTGCTTAGTATTGAATTGGGACCAAGAACAAAATGGTTCTATAGAAGAGGTTCATGCTTCCTTTGTTGAGGTAAGGGCAAATGATCTAATTCGCGATTTCATAAGAATTGAGTTAGTCAAGTCCACTATTTCGTATACCGGAAAAAGGTATGATAGGGCAAGTTCCGGATTGATTCCCGATAATGGATTAGATTGCACCAATATCAATCCTTTTTATTCCAAGGCGAAGATTCAATCACTTAGCCAACATCAAGGAACTATTGGTATGTTGTTGAATCGAAATAAGGAATGCCAATCTTTGCTAATTTTGTCATCATCCAATTGTTCTCGAATTGGTCCATTCAATAGTTCGAAATATAACAATGTGACAAAAGAATCGGATCCCCTAATTCCAATTAGGGATTATTTAGGTCCCTTAGGCGCTATTGTACCTAAAATATCAAATTTTTATTCATCTTACCATTTAATAACTCATAATCAGATCGTGTTAAAGAAATATTTGCTACTTGAGAATTTGAAACAGATTTTCCAAGTACTTCAAGTACTTAAATACTGTTTAATAGATGAAAATAGAAGGATTTATAATCCCGATCTATGCAGTAACATCATTTTGAACCCATTCCATTTGAATTGGTGCTTTCTCCATCATGATTATTGTGAAGAGACATCGATCAAAATTAGCCTTGGACAATTTATTTGTGAAAATGTATGTCTATTTAAATACGAATCACACGTAAAAAAATCTGGTCAAATTTTAATTGTTAATGTCGACTTTTTAGTTATAAGATCGGCTAAGTCTTATTTGGCTACTCCTGGAGCAACTGTTCATGGTCATTATGGGAAAATCCTTTACGAAGGAGATACATTAGTTACATTTATATATGAAAAATCGAGATCTGGTGACATAACGCAAGGTCTTCCAAAAGTAGAACAAATCTTAGAAGTGCGTTCGATTGATTCAATATCGATGAACCTCGAAAGGAGAGTTGAAGGTTGGAACGAGCGTATACCAAGAATTCTTGGGATCCCCTGGGGGTTTTTGATTGGAGCTGAGCTAACCATAGCCCAAAGTCGTATCTCTTTGGTTAATAAGATCCAAAAGGTTTATCGATCCCAGGGGGTACAGATCCATAATAGACATATAGAGATTATTGTACGTCAAGTAACATCAAAAGTGTTGGTTTCAGAAGATGGAATGTCTAATGTTTTTTCGCCTGGAGAATTAATCGGATTGTTGCGAGCGGAACGAGCAGGGCGCGCTTTGGACGAATCGATCTGTTATCGGGCAATCTCATTGGGAATAACAAGAGCGTCTCTGAATACTCAAAGTTTCATATCCGAAGCAAGTTTTCAAGAAACCGCTCGAGTTTTAGCAAAAGCTGCTCTACGAGGTCGTATTGATTGGTTGAAAGGCCTGAAAGAGAACGTTGTTCTGGGGGGGATTATACCTGTTGGTACCGGATTCCAAAAATTTGTGCACCGTTCAAGGCAAGACAAAAACATTTATTTGGAAATAAAAAGAAAAAATCTATTCGAGTTGGAAATGAGAGATATTTTGTTACACCATAGAGAATTATTTTGTTCTTACGCGACAAACAATTTCCATGAGACAAATTTACATGAGACATCAGAACAATCATTTATGTGATTTAATGATTCCTAAGAGCAGATTCATTTTCACTTTAACTATCTTTTAACTATACTGGTCTGATTATTGATTTGGTAATAAATAAAATAAGTAATTAAAAAAATTTATGGTTTGCGCCGTGTATCAATGGTCAATCCCCGGTAGAAGGTTCCATCGGAACAATCTTTTATTTCAAGGTACCTCGTCTCTTTGTTAATAATACGAAAAAGAAAAAACAAAAAGGAAGTGTGGGAAAAAATGACAAGAAGATATTGGAACATCAATTTGGAAGAGATGATGGAAGCAGGAGTTCATTTTGGTCATGGTACTAAGAAATGGAATCCTAGAATGGCCCCTTACATTTCTGCAAAGCGTAAAGGTATTCATATTACAAATCTCGCTAGAACTGCTCGTTTTTTATCAGAAGCCTGTGATTTAGTTTTTGATGCAGCAAGTAGGGGAAAAAACTTCTTAATCGTCGGTACCAAAAATAAAGCATCGGATTCAGTAGCATCAGCTGCAATAAGGGCTCGGTCTCATTTTATTAATCAAAAATGGCTCGGTGGTATGTTAACGAATTGGTCCACTACGGAAACGAGACTTTATAAGTTCAGGGACTTAAGAGCAGAAGAAAAGATGGGGAAACTCAACCGTCTCCCCAAAAGAGATGCAGCAATGTTGAAGAGAAAATTATCTACCTTGCAAACATATCTCGGTGGGATCAAATATATGACGGGATTGCCTGATATTGTGATCATCGTTGATCAGCAAGAAGAATATACGGCTCTTCGAGAATGTGCCATTTTGGGGATTCCAACGATTTGTTTAATCGATACAAATTGTGACCCAGATCTTGCAGATATTTCGATTCCAGCCAACGATGACGCTATAGCTTCAATTCGATTGATTCTTAACAAATTAGTATCCGCAATTTGTGAAGGTCGTTCTAGCTATATAAGAAATCGTTGATTATGATTAAGATTAAGAATAATAAAATTAGTTAATGTTAATTATTGGGCAACTCCATAGATTTATTGGATCGGTTACTTTTTTTTTTATAGATAAAAAAAAGAACTGGGGATATTGATATATATTATGATGTTATGTGATTTCTTGGTATCCTAAATATATGATTAATGATTCAAGTTGGTGAGTTGAGAAAGAAATGGTTGAATCAAACTAATTCCTTTTTTGAAGTTCAATTTCTATCAGAGGACAATATGAATGTTATACCATGTTACATTAAAACACTCAAGGGGTTATACGATATATCGGGTGTAGAAGTAGGCCAACATTTCTATTGGCAAATAGGAGGTTTACAAATCCATGCCCAAGTACTTATCACTTCTTGGGTCGTAATTGCTATCTTGTTAGGTTCAGCCATCATAGCTGTTCGGAATCCACAAACCATTCCGACCGACGGTCAGAATTTCTTTGAATATGTCCTTGAATTTATTCGAGACTTGAGCAAAACCCAGATTGGAGAAGAATATGGACCTTGGGTTCCCTTTATTGGAACTATGTTCCTATTTATTTTTGTTTCTAATTGGTCAGGTGCCCTTTTACCTTGGAAAATCATACAGTTACCTCATGGGGAGTTAGCTGCGCCCACGAATGATATAAATACTACTGTTGCTTTAGCTTTACCCACGTCAGTGGCATATTTTTATGCAGGTCTTACCAAAAAAGGGTTGGGTTATTTCGAGAAATACATCAAACCAACTCCAATACTTTTACCAATTAACATCCTAGAAGATTTCACAAAACCCTTATCTCTTAGTTTTCGACTTTTCGGGAATATATTGGCTGATGAATTAGTAGTTGTTGTTCTTGTTTCTTTAGTCCCTTCAGTAGTTCCTATACCTGTCATGTTTCTTGGATTATTTACAAGTGGTATTCAAGCTCTTATTTTTGCAACGTTAGCCGCGGCTTATATAGGCGAATCCATGGAGGGTCATCATTGACTAGTTTTCTAAATAGTCTTTTTTTTTTTTAGCTTATCCCAATTCATGCATGGTTCAAGATAATCTGCTTGGTTGGAGAACATAATAGATATAAATACATATGAATATATGACCTAGAGTCGTAGGAGAGAAGATGAACGATATTACGGAATTGTAAAAAAAAAGATGGGTTGGGGAGGTCACACTAGATGTATGTAATGTCTATAAGTCCAGCCACTTTTTGTGTGGGTTTCGAGGAATGATTCTATAATCCGATTCAATATAAAATGTGGCCAGTTTACGTTATGGAAGAAAGAAATGTATATGTAATATGTATATGTAATATTAGATATTCACTAGTTATATAGTCCTATCTATATATAAATAGAAGTCCTTATGCCTTACCTATATACTAACTAACTATATATATATCTAACTATATGCTATATATATGTAATATATATATAGCAATATATATAGCAAAATAAATAAAAAAAAAATATATATATATATATATGTATTGATATACATATTGATATCGTTATATTGATATATGGATATCGTTGATATCGATCATATTGATATCCATTGCATATATTGATGATTGCATATATTGATTTGATTGCAGTTTACTGCATTTAGATTAGATGGATTACAAGATAAGTCAAGTCCTTTCTTCTGTTTCATTTGTGATTGTGTATTGGATGAAAAAACAGATGAACTCAAGGATATAGAAGAGTAAAGAACGAAGGATGGAATGAAAGAATGGTTGGAAAGAAAGAAATGCAATAACTAGAGCCGTATGTATATGGATTTACAAAAACTTCATCATGGGTAGAAACAAAAAATGAGATATCGAAGTAGTTCTGACGATTCAGTAATATTATCATTAATTTTTAGTTACTCCGACCCAATAGATCTTAATGATCAAACTTAATGATAAAATTAAGTAATAATTCATTGGTTGATTGTATCATTAACCATTTCTTTTTTTTTGGTGTGAGGAACTTACCATGAATCCACTGATTTCTGCCGCTTCCGTTATTGCTGCTGGATTGGCTGTAGGACTTGCTTCTATTGGACCCGGAGTTGGTCAAGGTACTGCTGCAGGCCAAGCTGTAGAGGGTATTGCGAGACAACCAGAAGCAGAGGGTAAAATACGAGGTACTTTATTGCTTAGTCTAGCTTTTATGGAAGCTTTAACAATTTACGGACTGGTTGTGGCATTAGCGCTTTTATTTGCGAATCCTTTTGTTTAATCCTAGAAATGTAAAAAAGTACCTTAGATTACATACTTATTTTACTTTTTTTCTTTATTAACTTGAAATTAAATTGTCGT